GTACTATATAAATTCTTTGAAATGCAAGAATCAAAAAATTTTCCGTGGTGGAAGAAAATATCTCTCATTTCCATTTCCCCACGAAGAAATTCTTTTTTTTTTTTCAAAAAGAATGTTGTTATGCTGCCTTGAAGAGGGTACTAACCCTTTGAATCCGGTTCCGGCGGGTATCATATTCCCTAAAACAACGTTCTCTTTCAGTCCTTTCATCCAATCAATACGGCCCCGAAGAGCGGCTTTTGCTAAAACTCGAGCAGTTTCTTGGAAACTTGCTTCGGATATAAAACTTTGAGTATTCAGGGATGCTCTTGTTATTCCCAACAAGATGGCTCGATAGTAGATCGCTTCTTCTAAAGCGCGTCCCGTTCGTTCCGCGCGTAGCAATCCAATGAGTTCCCCCGGTAAAAAAATATTAGACATTCCATCTTCTGAAACCAAGACTTTTGATGTTATTTGACGCACAATAATTTCTATATGCCTATTATGGATCTGCACCCCCTGGGATCGATAAACCTTTTGTATCTTATTAACCAAAGAGATACGACTTTGCACTATAGTTAGTTCAGCACCAATCAAGAATCCCCAAGGAATTCCAAGAATTTTTGTTATATGTTCGTTCCAACCCTCAACTCTCTTTTCTAGGTTCATCGATATTGAATCAATCGAACGCACTTCTAACACTTGTTCTACTTTTGGAAGACCCTGCGTTATATCACCAGATCTCGATTTTTCATATATAAATGTAACTAAGGTATCTCCTTCGTAAAGGATTTCGCCATAATCCCCATGAACAGTTGCTCCTGGAGTAGCCAAATAAGGCTTGGCCGTTCTTATTACTATAGAATCAACGCGAACAATTAAAACTTGCCCCGATTTTAGGGGTGGTCCCTCTTTGGATATACATACAGTTTCACAAATAAACTGCCCAAGACTAACTATTGTGGACATGTCCTCACAATTATCATTATGATAATAATGATGGAGAAAATACCAATTCAAATTGAATGGGTTCAAAACAATCTTACTACATGGGCTGATATTATAAATTCTCCTATTTTCATCCATTAAATAAAATTTGTGAAGTACTTGAAAAGTTTGTTTTAAATTGCCAAGCTGCAAATATTTCGCTACCGAGGTCTGATTATGAGTTATTAAAGGATAAAATGATGAATAAAAATCCGAAATTTGAGAGGCTGTTCCTAAAGGGCCCAACAAATTCCTAATTGAAATTAGAGGATCTTTTTTAATGGATTCTTTTATCCCATTGTAATTTTTTACATTGTTGAATAGACCCATACAAAAATAATTAGATGATGACAAAATTATAAAAAATTGGGATTCCTTATTTCTATTCAACAGCATACGAATAGTTCCGTGGTTTTGGATAAATGATTGCTGAATCCTTGTTTTGGAATAAGTGGAATAAAATGGATTTTTATTGATACGATCTGAGCCATTATCATAGATCAATCCGGAACCCGACAGATCATTCCTTTTTCTGATATACAAAATATGTGATTTCACTAAGTCGATTCTTAAGAAATCTCGAAGCAGCCCTTTTGTACTTACTTCAACAAAGGAAGCGTGGGCCTCTTCGACGGAAGAACTTTTGTTGTCTTGGTCCCAATTCAAGACTAAACAAGTCCGAACTAGTTGAATACTTGTGTCATAGATTCTCCAAGTTGCTTTGCCATTTCCATAAAGGATAGAATTGACAACTCCAAGTTGCATATTATCCTTTTCTCGAAAGGGATCCTGGGGGAAGAGTGTTACTAAATTTATACCGTCCGCTATTTCATATGTACTTACGGGTCGAACCAAAACAAAAAACTTTTTTTTGCTAGGTGTGATCCGTTGGACATAGATCCAATTTTTCAATTGTTTTGATTTCTTAGAATTTGTTTTTCCCGCTCCCGGTGGTATCAAGATACCACTGTGTCGAGATATTTTATCTTTTTCTCCAGGAAAATAGATACCTCCGGAAAATATTTTAAGTTCAATCTTTTTTTTTTTTTTCTCCACTCGGACCAATCCGCCCATTTGGCTTCTTGTATTTAACGTGATTTGTGTATTTACTCCAATGAGACTATTATTCCGTACCATTATAGAAGAGGATTCGGATAAAATATGTACTTCCTCGGGAATGAAAAAAAATTGATCTACTTTCATTTGGTATTTTTGCTTAAACTTTTTGACCCCGCCATATTCAATTACATTATCTTTTTTGATGATTGAATGCGCCCCTACCGTCCCATATTTAGTAATTCCTGAATTGTTTCTTCTATATTGAGAATCGTCGAAAAAAGCAAGAATACTCTTTCTACGGAAAATCCCATTTATGGGTATTTCAATCGAGATACCTGAACCAGGATATGGGATGAATTCTTTCTCTTGTTCTTGAATTGATTGGACTGGAATAAGAAATCTATTTCTTCGCCTCTTTGCCAATAAATACGAATTCTCTCGGAGAATAGTGGAATATCTGAAATGATAATGCCCAGTCCCTACGATTCGATTTAATTTTGAATAATCAAAAAAAATATCTTCTTTTTTATCAAAAAAATCCGAACTCAAAAATTTGTGTCTTTCTTGATCATCATTTACTGAGAAGCTAGAAATATGTCTTCTTTCGGTAGAAATAGAATGAATGTTTATTTGATCTTGATCCTTGTGGAGCGAAAAAGGAACTACATTAAATTTGTATAAACCCCCCGATAATATCCACAAGTGGCTTGTTTTGGGTAAAATATGTACATTACTATATTTAAATTCGGGCAAATGGTACACATCGGTACTCCAGTGCATTTCCCCCTCTAAGTCAGAATAAATATGTTTTCGAACCCTCTCTTTAAAACTGAAAGTGTATGTTCCCGCGCGAATCTCAGCAATCACTTGTTCTGATTTTACATATTGGCCATTTTGAACTAAAAGAAAACCTTTTGGTGGAATAGTTACCTCATGTAGAATATCCTCACTCTTAATAATTACATATAAGTCCATAGAACATAAAAAGGCAGGATGCCCATGACGCGTACGTGTAGGCTGAAGCAAGTCCTCATTGAATAGGATTTTGCCATTAGAAGGGGCCCGTACATATTCTGCAGTACCCCCCGTAAATACCCCACCGGTATGAAAAGTTCTTAATGTTAATTGAGTTCCAGGTTCTCCAATGGATTGCCCCGCAATAATACCTACAGCTTCTCCCAACTCAACCAGGTCGCCATGAGTGGGACTCCGACCATAACATAATCGACAGATCCAAGATGTACTCCTACAAGTAAAGGGAGTTCTAATATATATTGGTTGTGTTCGAAAAGTTATGAATTGGGTGACAAGCCCAATCCCAATATCTTGATTTCGAATGGCAATGCATCGCGGACCCATATATATATTTTCTGATAATACACGACCAATTAATGTTTGGATAAAAACTCTTTCTGGCAGTGCCCTATTTCGAGGACTTGCAGAAATGCCTCGAGTAGTGCCACAATCTGTTCTACGTACAACAATGTGTTGAACTACTTCAACAAGTCTGCGCGTAAGATATCCAGCATCTGATGTTCGTACAGCAGTATCTACAACTCCTTTTCGGGCTCCGTAGCACGAAATGATATATTCTGTTAAAGAAAGTCCTTCGCGTAAATTGCTTTGAATGGGTAAATCAATCATTTGCCCCTGGGGATCCGACATTAATCCTCTCATACCTACTAATTGATGTACTTGAGATGCATTTCCTCTAGCTCCTGAAAAAGACATTATATGGACTGGATTAAACGGGTCAGTCATCCTAAAATGAAGATTCATTTCTTGTCGCAAATATTCACTTGTAGCATACCATATCTCGATAGATTGGCGTAATTTTTCTACTGCGTGTACATTCCCAAAATGATGGTGTTTTTCCAAAATCAAACTTTGTTCTTCAGCATCTTGTACTAGCCATTCCTTAGAAGGTATTGTTAAAAGATCATCAATTCCTAATGAAATGGATATAGCAGTTGCTTGCTGAAAACCTAGAGTTTTTACTTGATCTAAGATATGCGATGTATATGCCATTCCAAAGTGATCTATTAATCTGCTAATAAGTCGTTTAATGGCAGTTCCGTCTATCACTTTATTGTGAAATACCAGATTGGCCCGTTCTGCCATATGTACCTCCCTATTCCAATGAGTTGGATTCGACAATGGGTTTGAGTCAATGATTGGAAAACTTCCTTTTCTCGATCTTAAATTGCACAGAAAGTCAGGTCAGGGACTCGAGTCCTAGTTGAACCGGCGAAACCCAAATTCCCCCGCTCCGGTGTCTGTCATAGAATTTTTGAATTTAACGACCATATGATTAAGTATAGGTATCATATAAGCAGGCCCGACAAAAACCTTGTATAGCTTCTTCCATTTCTCGATAAAGAGAAATATGACCAATAGTGGTTCGGAGGTATATCCAAAGAATTTCTTTTTTTACACTTCTTATTATCAGATAGTGTCCATAAATCTCATAATAAGTACCCAAAGATTCATAGTGAACTTCGATGGGAGCTTCTCTTGAAGCAATAACGCGTTGATCTAGTCGCCACCGAAGCCACAAAGGACTATCTAAATGGATTCTTTTCTGTCGATAAGCCCCAATTGCATCATAGGAATTACAAAAAAAGAGTTCTTTTGTATACTTATAGTTCTTATTGTCAATTCTTTCATTTTTATAGTTTCTTTGATTACATGGATTATATCTATTTGCACAAATACCTCGACGATTCCCATTTGTTAATATATAGAGCCCGATAAGCATATCTTGAGTCGGTACAGAAATAGGATCCCCAATAGCTGGAGACAAGAGATTCATATGAGAAAACATAAGTAAACGAGCCTCTGCTTGAGCCTCTAAAGACAAAGGTACATGAACAGCCATTTGATCCCCATCAAAGTCTGCATTAAATCCCTTACAAACTAATGGATGTAAACAAATAGCACGCCCTTTTACTAAAATGGGCTCGAATGCCTGTATC